ATATATAAATATATAAAATAATATATAGATTAGATCTAATCTATATATTATTATGTAATAAATATATATGCATTAGACTCAGAATGGATATGGTTGATTCCAGAACGAAAAATTGGATTTATTTAGATATTATTCTAGGGTATAGGTTGAACATACGGGTTGAGAAATAAAACTGGAATGAATTGTTTCAAGACTGAAATTGACTTCTCTATTTCTATTCTATTAAATATATATTCTAATCAATAATTAATTTGATTGATATGATCTTCAAAATGAACAAATATGAAAGATATTTGATCGAATCATATGATAAAAAGGTGCAACCTGTCCGCCGAATCAAACAAATTCTGTAAGAAAAAATTTTGAGAACTTCTTGTCTTGATCCACGCCTTCCAAATTTCATATTGTTTGTTAATTTCCTTTCTTATTCTTAAATAAAAAAATGTCAATTTTATTGAAAGAAGGATCCTGACTTCATACTACTTCTATTTATTTAGATTTATCTTGATTTTTTTCTTTTTTTGTGAATTAATGAATAATGAATAAATATAGATATAGACACTCTATTTGAATTAAAAAAAACTCTATTCTCTATAGTATCGAATCAAGAATTTCCTATTTCTAGATGTCGATTAGAATGAATTTGTTAGGAAAAAAAATTATGAATCAAAAAATTTTATGAAATTATATGAAAGAGGGAAAGACCTTTCGAGTCTAATCAGACTCTTCCGTTCTATTGACAATATAAAAAAACTTATCATATGATAATCATCGTATCGTATAATATGATGGCGGTTGGGCAAGTATGCCCCCATCGTCTAGTGGTTCAGGACATCTCTCTTTCAAGGAGGCGGCGGGGATTCGACTTCCCCTGGGGGTAGGGTACTACGAAAAGAAGTTGATCTAGGCTTCTAACTAAGCCTAGAATGGCTTCTTGCTGGGTCGATGCCCGAGCGGTTAATGGGGACGGACTGTAAATTCGTTGGCAATATGTCTACGCTGGTTCAAATCCAGCTCGGCCCAAGAATTCCCTGATCCGCCATGAAATGATATAGACTTTTTCTTTGTTCTTCAAAAATGACGGATATTAACGAATAAAAAAATTTCGGATATATCCTTACCGCTTGAATTGCTCTGTTCCATTTTTTTGTTAGCAAAAATGCCTATTTTGCTAAGAACTCTAATCTCAATTTACGATTTTCAAAATAGTCTTATATCTTATATATAATAATAACCTATAATAAAAACCGAATAAAGAAAAAACTTTTTTTTTAACGATAAAGATGGGTTTTCATTCCATTTGGACAGTACTGAACTAATAATATGTTATGTGTCGCTCTCGATAAAGTATCGATATATCAGTATATCCCTCGTGCCTCGGTGATCCTTATAAAACAAACCGAGATTCTAATCAAAATTGAAATCGTTTAGTTTCAATGCAAGTATACATATATATATGTATACTCGATAGCTTGATTTCATGGGGATTGTAGTTCAATTGGTTAGAGCACCGCCCTGTCAAGGCGGAAGCTGCGGGTTCGAGCCCCGTCAGTCCCGACGGAATAAAATCAATCAAATAAAAGCCAATAACATAAAAAAAAGGATCCAAACTCTTTTTAGAGAGAATGAATTTTTTTTTTAAGAGAAGTGCTGTCGAAGACAGACTAGACATAGTGAACGTTGCTAGAATATTCAATCTTTTTTATATCTTAGTAGTAGTATAATAATACTAGGACTTTTTTAGGATACTTGTTTGATTTGTTTTCCACGCAAATTAGATCATTAAAAAAAGGAGTTAACTCCTTCTTCTTTTTTATTTAGCTTCTATTGTTTGTTTGAGTTGGTTTGTTTGTAACCAACGGAAATGAAACGTAAAGAGTATTCAAATACTACTTCATCAGATTCATCAGATGAATCTACAAGGAATGGGGTCTAATTTATAGAAAAACAAGAAAGAAGGAGAAATAAAATAATAAATAAGAAAAAAATAAAAAAGAATCCAAAAGAGAAAGGAAGTCGATTGAATTGAATCATGTGAATTGGATCATGAATCCGATTTTGAATTTGGTATGGCTAAAAAAAAGATCTTCCTGTGGTATACTATTCCATTTTAAACGATGAATTGATTTGATAGCTCAGATATTTTATTCATGATATTGATCTGATTCAATATCATCGAGGTTGAATTCAGCCCATTGAATTTTCGGGTTGAAAATTTGCTCATCTCTATGGGATTAAATCCCGAATTATTGCCTAATAAAAATGAAAAATAAAAAATACTGAGATTATGGAAGTCAATATTCTCGCATTTATTGCTACTGCACTCTTCATTCTAGTTCCTACTGCCTTTTTACTTATAATATATGTAAAAACCGTGAGTCAAAGTGATTAAGTTGAATGAAACTTGATTGTTTTTTTGAGGCACCTATTGAAGAAATCGAAGAAATCAAAAGGATTAATTGGAATTTTGCGTCGTAAGTGGAATGCGAATTAGCGGGATACTATTATATGAGATCCGATAGTATGGTAGAAAGCATCTTTCTACCATACTAGCTAGCATACTCCCAATTATGCTTATTGGAATGGAAGAAGTTGTATATTATATACTTTATATCTTTCTATTTTATGTATACATAAAATATATATACATCAAAAAAAAAAAGAAGGGCTTTTTAAAAAAAAATTTAAAATAAAAAAGTGTGTCTATAAAACAATCCATACAGCTTGATTCTTCACGTCAATCAATTAGTAGTGCCTTTAGAGTCCACTTCGCCCCCATACTACGAGGGACAGAGAAAAAGTAAAGACGACCATTAAAGCAGCCCAAGCAAGACTTACTATATCCATGTAAATTATGTCTCCTGTCTCTATGAAGGATATTCCACTAGTGTTCACTAATAATAGTGGGATCAATGGCGCATAGTCAAAAAAAAGGGGATTATGACCTAACGCCGTTGATGAAAGGCTCCAATAAATCCGCTTCCAACAAGTGATACTCTTTTTCTAGTAGAATCGTAAGGGGGTAAGCCTAAAAAAATACGCAGTCACACGTTTGGAAATATCAGGGGGAATCCGCTGAATCTTAAGATAAGATGTAGAAAAGCTATTCTTTCTTTTCTTGTCTTTTATTTTATCTATTTTAGTTAGGTTAGGTATTAGGTAAAAAATTCGGGAAAAGCCTAAAAATGAATTTAGATTCAGGAGTATATAACGATCTACTCCATCCCTCTGTTTCCCGTTTCATCTAATCATTACTGTCTAATATTTATTCTCTGGGATCAACCCGAGGATCACCTATTCATTCTTGATTTTGGTTTATTGAAAAGAAATTCAATTCATTCTTTCTTTTTGCATTTTTTCTAGGTGTAGTGCATCTTATCTATCAAAAAGAGTCAACTTTCCATCAGGCTATCGAATTGAATTCAAGAACCAGTAATGAAACACCCCATTACGTAGTGGAATGGAATCAGTAAATCCTTATATGAAATTTGTTTCATTCCACTACTCGAATCTTTCGGGGAATCTTACCCCAGATCCTAAAGGCAAGCATTTCTAGCACTTTCTGTTTAGAAAACGGAACTTCCAGATGTTTAGAATCAAGCAAGTATCAAAAGGCCTTTTCCTACGTTTGCTTCTGCTGGAGAAAAACTAATCGAGTTATATCAGCCAAATCAAATACAAGATTTTCTCCTTTTTGTTGATCAGGCGACACCCGGATTTGAACTGGGGAAAAAGGATTTGCAGTCCCCCGCCTTACCGCTCGGCCATGTCGCCAAACCAAAATAATACCTTATAGAATATTGAAATAGATGAGAATAGTCTCTCTTTCTTTGGATGGGATGTGGGATTACTTAATTTCTTTCTTTTTTATTTCACTTGGATTTTTCATTTTGAATCCCATTTTCTTTAATCCCTTGCCCGAAATAAACCCATCGTTTTTTGTATTGGGTCCATTCCTTTGGTTATATGTTTATATGGATAGTATCTCAAAACATAAATATCCAAAAACTTTTCCTTTTGATATTGAAAAAAACTTAATGTGATTTTTCCGTCACCAAAGTCATAATTCGGAGCAAATTGGAACCATTAACTATGAAATGTAACTTGAAATTGATGAATGATTCTTGTATTTGAATTGAAAATTTGAGATTCCTAATCCCTATTTTAGAATCCCTATTCTATTATATAATATTATATATCTAATAATATAAATTATCTAATAATATAAATAATATATATAATATATATAATCTAATAATATAAATTATCTATTAATATATATATAATATATAAATAATAATATATATATAAATAATAATATATAAATAATAATATATAAATAATAATATATAAATAATAATAATAGAGTTAATCTAATACTAATAATATATAAATTGATATATTGATAGTTAACTAAACTAACCCGTATTAATTCTTTTCAATAAACCAATTTCCATTCTGTTTGCAACTAAAAGTCGATGGAAACCCCAGAGCAGAAATGCTTATACAAATAGCTAATCGCCCATCTTCCCCCTATATGATATGATCCCGATAGCAAATTCTCAGTAAATTGCCGTGCTTCCATTTTTCCTTGAATAGCAAATTGACTAGAAAATAACAATTTAGCTATAGTGCGGTATGTGCGGTCTCGAATCCACCCGCAATAAAAATGAAGGAGGAAACATATCTAACATATCTATAGAAACGTATAAATAGATAGCTATCTACGCACATTTAATAAATACAAGCCCTATTCATTACTATGTCACGCACTTTGTTTGTGATCCTATTTCTTGGACTCAAAAATCGAGATTTCCTGCTAGATGAAATATCTCTTTGCTGCGAATCTTTTGTTGAAGAATAAAATCCATCCATAAGTTAAGTAATAAAAAGATATTAACTCTATATATTAACTCTATATATATAGAGTTATGATTCTTTCTTGATCTCATCAAACAAATCGAATTTTCAATTCATTTCTTTTTCTGTTATCTAATGGA